CCATAACACAAACCTAACGATAAAATTTCACCTTATTACTAGCAACCACACTTAAAACCATAAAACCAAATACTAAAGTCAAACACAGACACAAATACAACCAACCCCCTCCCATATTACATAAAACACCACTAAACTCAATATCAATTAATGAATAAAAAACAACCACACAAGCAAGCAACACAACACCAAAACACAACATAATACCCACCTCGCCAACACTACTATATAAGACAAAATTTCTATTAGGACTAAAAACCGATACAAAAATCAACAAAATATAAACACCACCAACATATACCAAACAAAAAAGTAACGAATACCAACTAAAACCATAAATAATATAACAAATACAGCTAGAAACCAATGCATTAACTACCAACAACACACAATAATATACAGAATGTCTAGTAAAACAAAAAAGAATCAACACACAAAAATAAATAACAACAAAACATTTCAACAACATAAAATCTGCTCAGTCAAAAAACCATCTATAGCACGAAAAGCCAACATAATATCATTATACTAAAACAGACATCAACCAAAAACTAACAACAACCAGCAACAACCTCTATAACAATAGGCATAATACCATGATTAACACCACACAATTCAGCACAATATCCAACAAACGACCCATGTTGAGACGGACAAAAAAACAAATGATTAAGACGACCCGGGATAGCATCCATCTTTAAATTTAATGAAGGAACAGAAAATGAATGAATCACATCTCCAGATGTAACCACCAAATGATAAGGCAAACCATAAACCATTCGTAAAGGCTTATCCACCCTAAAATAATCACCAACAGGAAACGAATCATAATAGCCATCCGAATATTCATAACTCCAATATCATTGATGACCAACAATCTTAATAGTCTCAAAAGAAAAACAATCCAAATCACTAGTAATAAATTTTACTTTTAAAGCACACAACACCAACACAATAACAGTCGGAACAACCGTCCACACCAACTCAATAGCCTGATTCTCTCCACCAAATTTAACTCTACCTACACCAACCACCACATTTCAACACAATAAAACATACACAAAACAAACAATAAAAACACAAACAGCCACAATATAACACACAATATCATAATATAACAATGACAATTTCACTCTAACTGGATAACCCAATAATTAACTTCAAATTCATTTAAAGTTACCTTGTTACGACTTACCTCAATATAAACCGAGGGTGACGGGCGGTGTGTACCTGAGCTAAACTCTATTCACATCAACAAACTCATTTAACATTACTATTAAGTCCTAAATACAACACCATCTTTCAATAACATTCTTATAAATGTAACACACAAAAACTCTTATACGCAGCACATAGACTTAGCTTAACTAAAACTACACAAACTTAAATCATTCAACAATAATATCAAACCAGATATACACCAACATAACAAGAGTAAAATATTAGGTGGACCATCCTTTACTATGCATATTCCCCTAACAAGAATCACTCACTGCCAAACCCTTTTAGTTATAAAACTAGAACAACTTTACATAATACATTAATGGGGTATCTAATCCCTGTCACAACATATATCCTTAACAAAATCTATTTACACAACACTAACACAAAAAAAATTTAACCTAACATTGCACATAAATAAATATTAACAATCCACACAAAAGCAAAGAAAACAGATTAACCGCAGATGCTGGCACTGTGTCCTATCCCCTTAAATCGAATCATTCTTATAAGACTCACATCCTAACAAAAAACCAACTGCTGATAAAAACAACCAAAAAACATAATCACAAATCATAACAAACAATTTTCATGCAGTAAATGAAACAACACTTCTTATTGCCACAGTTAAACAAATAAAACACGGGGTCACAACCACAAACCCTAATCAGCTTTTGCAAAACCAACCATAATCGCATTCAATAAAAAAATTTACTGTCCTTTCGTACTGATAAACTTCTACAATAGATAAGAACCGACCTGGCTCACGCCGGTCTTAACTCAACTCATGGAGGCTCAAAGGTCGAACAGACCTAAATCTCAACTACTACACCAAAACCTTAGCCTAAGTCAACATCGAGGTGGCAAACAATTAATTCGATAAGATCTCTAATCAATTATCACACTGTTATCCCTAGGGTAACTTAAATCAATAAACCAACTTAAAACATATCAAGGGTCACAATCTTCATAAAACACCAAAATTTACCCCAAACAAAAACAAAAGATCCTAGGGTCTTTCCGTCTTATTAACCATTAAGGATTCTAAACCCTTAAAATCAATTTCACACAAATACCAAATATTTATATCCATCACGTCAAACCATTCAAACAAGCCTCCAATTAAAAGGCAATTAATTATGCTACCTTAGCACAGTCAATATACTGCGGCCATTAATTAACTAACATTGGGCAGGTACTACCAACTATGATTCAAATTAGAAATGTTTTTAATAAACAGACGGAAAGAATTCAAGAAATAAATAGCATAATAAAATTACTTATTCAACAATAATTACAATAACCAAATATAATAACAATCGGTTGTTAAAATAATTAACATATAATTAAAACCAAAAACTATATTTACAACAATATAACAAAAAATAGGTACTTATAACCTTATCAAACAATAAACATAACACAAAAGTATAAAAACATAAATGACCTTATAGCCATATACATAACACTAAATAAAAAACAACCAAACAGTTATAAAGTTATACGACTCACTTATCACCACATAAATTTAATTTAAAAAACCTTACCCAAGCTTAATAACAGTTCCAAACAATTAAACCTAAGATCAAAACTTTTCGGTAAAAAACATAACTTAAAAAATTCCGTTAAGCATGATGCAAAAGGCAAATAAACCAAAACAACCTATCATACGATCACAAAACCAGGCCAATGATCATCAATCAACTTAGACTTACAAAATCCACATTATTGCACACAATTTAACTAACTAGCCAACAGCAAAAATATACGTACAATCATCTACTCAACGCATATAATACACACCATACGTATAATCCACATTATACGGATAACAAAAATAATCATTATGACAAGCCACAGGTCTCATCAAATAATCAACCAAACCAGAAGATCCATATGAACCCAAAACCTCATTCTTTTTAACAATAGACTCCCACAATATAAACACAAAAAAACACCCACTAAATGCAGATATAAAAGAACCAACAGTGCACAACACATTTACCCAATTATAACTATACTCATAAATACACACACGACGAGGCAACCCACACAAACCAAAATAATGCATAGGAAAAAAACACAAATTAAACCCAATATTAGAAATTATACACTGACATTGCAACAAACACTTATTTAATCTCAAACCAGTTATTAAAGGTCACCACCAAATAAACATAACAATAATCCTAATATAAGAACCTAAAGACATTACATAATGAAAATGAGCCACCACAAATCAAGTATCATGCAAAACATTATCTAACACACAAGCAGATAAAACTATACCAGTAACACCACCAAATGTAAACAATACTATAAACGAAATCACCCACCACAAAACAGGATCACTCTTATTTACATTCGAATTCAATAACATATACAATCAAGTAAACACCTTTATACCTGTCGGAACACCTATAATCATAGTAACAGAACTAAAAAAAACAGCCGTCTTAACGTCTAACCCAACAGTAAACATATGATGCCCTCAAACTCTTCTACCTAAACACACTATAGAAAACATAGCAAACAACAACCCATAAAATCCAAAAACATCCGAATTAGAACTAATACTAAGACATATATGACTAATAATACCAAAACCAGGCAAAATTAAAACATAAACCTCAGGGTGACCAAAAAATCAAAACATATGCTGAAATAAAACAGGATCACCTCCACCCAACGGATCAAAAAAAGCAGAACAAAAATTACGATCAAACAAAAGCATAGTAATAGCCGCAGCTAAAACAGGCAACGTTATCAACAACAATATAGAAGTAAATAAATACGACCAAAGAACAATAGAAGTACGAGAAAAAACTTTACTCATAAATATACTATACAATGTACAAATAAAATTAATAGAACTAAAAACTCTAGAAACACCAGCCAAATGCAAAGAAAACATCAAAAAATCAACACCATAACTACTAGAAAAATAAGAAGAAGACAACGGAGGATAAAAAGTCCAACCCACACCAGCACCTAAACACATTCTAACCAACAATAAAATCAACGAAGGAACCAAAAGCCACGCACTTAAAGCATTTAAACGAGGCAAATTCAAATCAGATATACCTCCTAATAAAGGCAATAAATAGTTACCAAATCCCCCAATTAATATAGGCATCAAGAAAAAAAATATCATTATTATACCATGATTTGTCACCAAAAAATTATAACAATCCAAAGAAATAACATTATAATAAGGCTCCAAAAATTTAACACGAATCAACAAACTAAAACTCAAACCAACAAAACCAGCTCACACACCCAACAAACTATAAATAACACCTATACGCTTATGATCCAAAGTCAATACTCACCTACCTAATCACACCAATTTCATATCCATAAGACAGCCCTTACAAGCCACTAAATGTTTTGAAAACATACAGTCAAAACTAACTTAATCTTATAACTAATCAAGGGAAAGTCAAACCTAAATGACACAAAATTATTAGCAGTAACTCCACAATTTCCCCAATTAACAACACACTTAATAAGCTCAACGCACATAACCACTAAACAACTCAACAATAAACCCAAAAAACACTACCAACAAAAAAAAATAATAATACCAAAATTTACCAAATAAAACACCTTGAAAAGGCATATTCAACAACAAAGAAATCTCCAAATCAAAAATCACAAACACCACCAATAACGAAAAATACGTAAATCTAAAACAATCCAAACTTACCATAACAGAAAAAAAACCACATTCATAAGAACTACCCCACTCAAAACCAAAAACCCCTAACTTATTCAAAAATCCAAAATTAAAAAAATAAATAACACAACAAACCAAAAAAAAAACAAAAAAAACAAAAAACAAAACAACCATATATACCCGCAGTGACAAACACATTACTGGGGTAAGAACCCAGCTCTTAAATATTAGATATACGAATCACATATATTATTAACGGAAAATAATTCACAATTTACTATATCAAAGTAACCTGCTACGCAGCCCTATTAATCAAACTTCTCAATGAGACCAAAGATCCCCAAAATCCACATTCTCTAATTAAACTAAAGTAAGAATTACCGACCATAATGGCAATAACCATTTCTTGAAGTTAACAGCATCACGATTTTAATAATCTATACGGACCCATAAAATCTACAAATTCATAATCTAATTAACAACAACAAAAAATCCTAAAATCAATAAACATAGACAAACCTCCCAAAAAAAATTCACAAAATAATCATAACGAACACGTGGTAATGTAGCCCGAGCTCACATAAAAAATAATAAATTAAACATCAACATAATCATAGCAACCTTACCCCCACCAATCATTAATACAACCGCTAATCATGAAAACACATATATAACAATATACTCACACGCAAACAGACACGTAAAATAAATACCACTATATTCAACATTAAATCCTCTCACTAACTCTCTTTCAGCTTCTCCGTAATCAAATGGAGTACGATTAGTTTCGCACAATACACATATTAAAAACAACACATAAATCAATGGAAATAATAACCATCTACATCAACATCTATAATAAAAATCAACCAAATCATAACTGCAACTAGACAAAGCACAAAAAATAACTACACACATAAAACAAGCCTCAAATCTAACAGATCTAAAAGCACAACGAATAGACCTCAAAAATGAGTAACTATTATAACTACCTCAACCAGTACACAGCAAGGAGTACCTAGAAACACTGGAAGCAACTAAAAATCACAATACAGAAAGTCCAGTATAACTAACACTATAATAACTACCATAAATAAAAGAATAAACAACCACTAAAACAACTAATAACATAACACCAAACAAACCAATATACCTACGACTCTGAAAATAAAAATTCTTAAACTTAATCACCAACTTTAATAAATCAGCAAACCTTTGCAATAAACCAATTATACCAACCTTGTTTGGTCCCTTGCGAGACTGAGAATAACCTAAAACCTTACGTTCACCCAAAACAAAAAAAGCAATTATAAGCAAACTAATCAACAAACCAAAACCACCAGAAATCAATCCAAAAACTATCATCAAAGCAACCTGATCAACAAAATCACCATCAACAAGACAAATTGACATTCTAATTAAACTAAGATTACCAACATAAGAGTAACAACCCATCTTTAGGACGCAAACCAAATATTTTTAATAAACTATAATGTTCAATTTAGTAAAGCTCAGACAGAGTTCTTCCGTGTGTAAAACGAAAATTTTTAATAAACTACATTACACAGTAAATCCACAAACAGAACAATATAAATTACTCTAGTCAACAATTAAATACACTTCTATAAAAATAATCACCTCCTAACTTAAACAAAAAAAACTGCTCAGAAAAACTATAAACAACTCAAATAAACAAAATATATACCGAAGAATAAAATATACCAACACACACACTCAACTTATAAATCAAAGGCATAGACACAGGAGTAATTAACAACAAAACGCAAAAAAACCAAAAATTATACCCCTTCACATCACCTAAATCAGAAACGACCACAAAATAAATAACTCTACATAACCCTCAAAAAAAGTAATATCAATATATGAAAAAACAAATTTCTACACTACTGCTAAAGCATGCAACAACCAATGTAGCAACAGATGATAACGAAATATGACACCATACATACTCTCAACTCAACCTAAACAATCATACCAAGCATCTACACACCAATAAAGTAAACCAACAATCTAAAAACACTAAATCCAACCCAGAAACTTGATATAAAAAACAGAAGAACAACACCGGAAACTTCATCACAACTCTCAAAAAAAATATAAACACTCATCTACCAACACTAAATACACGATATACCCACAACATAAACGGAAACAAACCAAACTTTACAACAAACCCAAAAAAAACAAAATAATACAAATTACTTATCAACAATCCAGAAACCAACAATCCAGATGACAACCCAGACATTATAATATACCTCAAAACAGACCCATATAAATTATAAAAATTTAGGTCAGAACCAACAAAAAACGAAGGAATTATTGACAACCCACACAACTCCAAAAAAATCCAAAACCCAAACAACCTATCAACTACACAACACAAAAAACAAAATAGCACAGAAAATATTAACGAAAAAATAACAACATCAAAATATAAGAACCGCATAAAACACACAACGATCTAATGATCAATAGAAAAATCTAGAATCCTAGATACAATGTATCAATGAATCAACGCAACAAAAACTTCATAAAAAAATAATACAACTAGTACAAACACCCATCAATAACTGATAAAACACAAGTTACCTAACGCCACAGCACCAAAACACCCTAAACTAATATTAATAAACGGACGCAAAACCAACACTACAGGACGGATAACATAACTAATAGATTCAGCTACACATACTAAAAAACATATATATATAGGTGTCCCCAACGGAACAAAACCAGCAAAAAATACATCAACTCTTTCAAACACACGACACAAAAACAATGACATAAACATAGCAAAAACTACACACAACAAAAAGACACAAAACAAATAAAATCTATAACAATATGGTAAACGATAAATCAAGAATCATGTCAAAACCAACATTAATAAAACAAAGTAATAATACGATACCGCATTAAATAACAATACATAAATACGACCAATTAAAGAACCAAAATCATTAACTATAAACATAAAACTCAACTAGACACAAAACATGTATGATGGAGACATGAACCCCACAGTTTAACTTAACTTACCAGTCTCTCTAACTAAAGTTATCTCCAACTCTTCAAATTGATGCTTTAAATTAAGCTAAAAGAAATTTAACGGACAACTAATCCCCTTCATGACCAAAACATAAAATGCAAAAACACCTCATTAAAATATTAAAGGAAGATTATCCCAAAAAAACACCAAAAAATTAAAAAACACAAATAATAATAGTAACAATAATAAGAAACACTAACAGATTCATAGTACTCTCTACGAATCAACAAATGACCACATAAGATCAAAGGAACCAATCCACCAAAAAATAAATAACAAACCCAAAACAACAAATAAAATAACACTCCAAAGCACTGACCTATTAAATACACCTCACAAAAAAACTGTATAGTAATTGGAAAAGAACACAACCTTAATACCCTCAACACCACAATAATCACACTTACTACACCCCCAATACCAGACTTCAATAAAATTCAATTTCGTGTATTTGAAACATCATAAAAACACCACAACAAACCAAAAACCAAACCAGCGCTCAACCCATGACCTAAACAATAAAAAAACCTATAACCAACACTCACTCAATCTCTTACAAAAAACCCAAAAAATGGAACCACAATATGCGACAAACTTAAAAACGCCAATCAACGCTTACCATCTAATTCCCCACACGCAATGACCAAAAACCCAACACTGATTAAACAACAAACAAATAAATAACTAACAAAACTTAAATCAAATACGAAAAACGTACTACGATAAACTCCTAATAAACCCAACTTCATAATATACCCACTCAAAAAAATTGACACTATACTAATAGCCTCCGCATGAACTACAGGCAATCACGTATGAAAAGGAACCAAAGGAACCTTAGTAAAAAATACAAATGACAACACATAAAAAATACTAAAAGGGACATTACCATCTACACAACATCACTCACTAAAAAAGAACGATCCTTTAACATAAGACAAATATAATAAAATTAGTATCAGAGGCAAACTAGTCACTAATAAATAACCAGAAAAATACCAACTCGCCAAAAATCGCTCAGAATATGGAGACTCGCTAAAAATCAGATATAACAAAGGAAACATAGATAATTCATAAACACACCAAAATAACACAGAGTGGTTTATACAAAAACATATCACAGCAAAAACCATACTAACAACCAAAAAAAACCGAACCTTAACAGTTAATAAACCAAAAAACATAACCTGTCTATATAAACCTAATAATAACACCAATACAATCAAATAAAAAGATATCGAATCAAATACAAATAACTCATTAAACACTTTAACACACATAAATAAACAACCACCCACACCTACACTATAAAGCAAACACAACAATAAAATTATACCAATAATTAAAAATCAACCAATTCTAAACAAGATGAACATTCCCATACTCGAGTTAACACAGTCAATCTAACAACAATCTCTACAGTAGAAATTACCATAAACACAATAAATACCATATGATTATCCAAGGAAGAAAACAATAAACAAAATAAAAGAATTAACACATTAAATTTTTCCAAAACAATTAAACAATTAAGAAAACGACCAACAATCAAAAAATAACTAATCATAATCACAAAACTAAAAAATAAAAACAACCTAACCATCCCATAACCCAACACTAATTAATAGATCTTAAAAACAAACATCATTAACACCATAGCCACCCTAAACAACTGACACACTGTCAAATAAGGATATTCTGGGTGGCACCCACCTAAATAAGTTAACGACAAAAATAAACTCACAATCAATCAAAATTTAATCTGACGCCACACTCTATAAACTCTAGATCCACCTTCAGTCGGTATCCACAAAAAAAATATAAAAGATATAATCAATAGCAACCCACCAATCTTAGATTTAATACACCGAAGAATAGCATAAAACGCCAAAAAATATCACTCCGGCTTAATACTCACAGGAGTATTCAAATAATCAGCTTCCAAATATGCCTCAATATCAACCAACAAATCAGGACTAAAAAATAACCAAAAAACAACCAACCTACAAATAACCAAAAATAAAAACAAATCCTTAACAGAGAAATATGAATGAAAATACACTAAATCATTAAATGAATAAAACGAAAACAAAGGATTGCTGCTACCACCCTTATGTAAATAAAATAAATGTACAATCATTAAACCCAATATCACAAAACCCAAACAAATATGCACCGACAATACACGAATCAACGTAACACCAGACACAGAAAACCCACCTACTACATACTTATAAACTATTCTACCAAAGATAGGCAACCTATCAACAATCGAAGTAAGAACAGTAGCAGCTCAATAAGACATCTGATGCCAAGGTAAAATATAACCAGTAAACGCTTCACCCATAACCAATAAATACAACACAAAACCGACATTCCAAACACCCTTCTTAATATAACTACCATAATACAAAGCCCGACACATGTGAAAAAATAACAAAATAAACAATACATTAACACCGACCATATGTCAATACCGCAAGCATCAAGTAAAAAAAGAATCATTAGACAAATTCATAACCATAAAAAAACTACACACAAAATCAGCCACATATAAAAAAGACAACAACACACCAGTAAAAATCTGAATAACCATAAACATTGACAACACAAAACCACTACTCCAATAATAATTTAAAGAATAATTAATCGGCAAATCTATTAAATTACGACGAAACAAAAAGATCATTTACAATTACTAATACAACTAAACAAGTATTCAACAGAACCACAATCTACCAGTTTAAACTAACCTATTAGTAACTAACATACATAAACAACAGTATAAACCAAGAGTCATATATAATCCACAAAATGCCAATATCAAGTCAACACAGTACAACGATAAGTACCAAAGCTACATCTCCCAACTAAAAATAATGTTATTAACCCAATAACACCTAAAACAACATGACTAAAATGTAAACCAACAGTACAAAAACTACTCGAATAAAACCCACCATCAACAATATTAAAACTAATCTCTTCCATCTCTAACACTTGTAACACAACAAAACTCAAACCCAAAACTATAGTCGCAAACAAAAACAAATCACAGTATCGTCAACCTAACAAATGATGAAAACCAGTAACAGTAATCCTAGACCCAAGCAACACAAAACATCCAACAAACGGAATCTCTAAAGATCTAGATAAATTATTATACGATCAACAATCATAACACAAACAACAAAACAAAAATCTACCAAAAATTATAACCTCTCTCAACACAAATAACCAAAAAGCAGATTCATAACTATGAATCATATAACCCAACCCATCAAACAAAAAAATAACTATAAGCAAACTAACACATATGAAAGCAATAAACACCAATCTAACCTTTCACATAAACAACCCAACTAAACCCAAACCAACAAAAGAAGCACTAAATACCGGAACCACAGACATATCTACATTGCCTAAACCTAGATCATTTTTTTGGAAAAAAAACATAATAACAACTTATACTAACAACATTAACAATATCCTATTATTGATTTTACCAAACACATAACAAAATCAATAATGTTATTAATACTATACATATATGGGGCCCCTACCCCATATATGTATAGTATTAATAGAGACTATCTATATTAACTTTCGTTCTTATATTATATTTATTAGTATAATATAAAAACATTTAAATTTTTTTACACAACTAATATACATATAAACAAACCGAATACACCAAACATAAAAATTTTTAACATCACTCAACTATAAATTACACTACTCACGCGACCTACACCATAAAATAAAACCATCATCAAATAATCTCACCGAAGAAAAAAAAAGCTAATCATATATAAAAACCTATAAAACAATTTATATGATAGCTCAACCAAATTATCACACCCAAATAATCTACTACTCCACCGACCTAAAACCGATCTACCGCCACACATCACAAATATCAACAAAGCAACTAATTGAATAACTATTAAACACAAACTATAAAACACACCAACAAAATTAGACTCATTCAGCAATAAAAATAAATAAAAATTTATAAATAACCAACAATACACCATTAATCCAGAACCAAAATAAAATAACACCCCAGAAGATATACTATTCCTAACACTACATAATATTCCACACAATCGAAAAGAATATGTATAAGATAGAAACACACACACCATGACTATCAAACAAACCACAACATTAACAACATTAACAAAACAACCCAATAAAAAGTGCTTAGTAAAAAATACACCTATAAACGGAACACCAGACAAACCAAGAATCACAGAGAACAAACCAAATAAATTTCATGATCCATACAAAGAAGACCTATAAACACAATTTCTACTCTGAGAACCACCGCTACCACTCATCACATCACCCACCAACATAAATAAAATACACTTAGACACACCATGACTAATCAATTGAAACAGTGATAACATAACATCTCCAAAAACTAAATATAAAACGCATCATGAAATATTATTACAAGTCGATAAAGCCACAATCTTCTTCAAATCAAAAAAAAAGAATCTACTAACACCAGTTATTAATATCGTTAAAACAAGCATAACACTAAAAAAAATCATCAACCAATCACTAAAATACAATAAACAATCATAACGCATAACAAACCAAACACCAGCAGCAACTAAAGTAGAAGAATGAACCAGAGAACTAACTGGGGTAGGGGCCCGCATGGCCTCTAGCAACCACCTAACAAAAGGATAACCAGCACTCTTAGAAAATACGACTAAAAAAAAACACATTAATAAAAATAAACCACCTACACCCACACAACAACTTAAACCAATCAACAAAAATAAACACACATCTCCAAACCGTGACGAAACTAAAGTAATAACAGAGGAACGCAAACTCAAAAAACTATCATAATACAAAATCAAAAAAAATCTAACAACACCCAAATATTCCCAAAAAATCAACGTACACAAATAATCACCAGTACATACCAAAACGCCCATAATACCAACAAATAGAATAATTAACTTCAACAACATAAATCCAACACTACTCCCTCCAAAATAATGCCCAGTATAAAAATAAACATACATAAAACACACCAAAAGCATTACAACCACCCCAAATGCAATCACATCAAAATCAAAATTAACCAACCAATAACAGCCAACCATAGACAAAAATTTTAACCTAAGCAAAAATCTTACACTACTAACAAACAAAAAATATAACAATAAACACAAACCAATACTAACACATAAAACAACAACCATCAAACATACGATACACAAATATCTATCTTATGGCCGTAACATAAGTCAACTTATATGTCACATCAACAACAAATCAACAAAATAGCCAGGAAACATCCATAATTAATGCTTAAAACTAACTCATATAACTTCTGACATAGCTACACACACCTACAATCTTCAACCTGCCTTGTTAATAAAAACAACCAAAATGATTTCAAATCAAATATAAACACAGATACTATACCGCACAAACCAACTTTACACACCACAATAATCAACCATACAGTAAAGAGACAACTAATCATAAATTAATCCTAAATTAACCCCATATACAAAATTTTTTTTCTGGCATCTTTACAAAAAAAATTTTTAATCAATTAGGCACATCAAACCGCAACTTTAAAAAAAATTTCTGCGGTTTGATGTGCCTAATTTTTACAAAATTTTCAAATTTAACGTATATATATAAATTTAAATTTGAAAATTTTGTAAAAATTAGGCACATCAAACCACAACTTTTTTGCCTAATTTTTACAAAATTTTTCCTGATTAATTTCACAATTTTCAAATGGTTTACAACCATACACATTAACATATGCTAAACCAGT